TCTTTCGAGCTGCTCGACGGCCCCTTTACGTAATTCTTCCGAATTTCGAATAGTACTTAAAATCCTCTGTTTTCGATTATCTAATAAATCATTTAATGAAAGTAGATTATCTTACCATTAATTTCACAACTTCCATGATCTCTTCCCGAACCAAACATGAATCTTTCGATTCATTTGGCTCTCACGCTCAAATATTTATTTATGGTATGAGTATTCCCATAGCTTTTTTAATGTAATGAGCCTACCTTCTCTTTTCTGTTTGTAGTTAAACATATCAAAACTTATAAAATAAAAAACCAGAATATTAGGAAGACTCTTCCGACTAGACCAGATCAAAATCTAAAATTGTCAGCAAAGTTGTTTTTTTATTTGTACTTTTTTTTTTCATTTTTTTGAATGAAAAAAGAAAATATGATTATAAAAATTAAAATAATAATAATTATATTATATTTTTGTTTCTTCAAGTCCAAAAATTCCTCTTTTTTATACATAGGTCGTCGATTCGGCATTAGATAAAAAAAGGAACTTTGTTTGCTTTTTTTATCTCATAAATAGTTTAAATTTATTTATTGATATGAGTGTTATATATCAAAATCAAATAAATTACCAATTTTTTTTGAACTATTTGGTTACTAACGTAGTGGTAGAAAGAATACCATGTTTTGTCCGGACTTTAAACAATTTAGCTTTAACCATGTTAAAGGTCTCGCATTATTGGTTGATAGAGAATCAAAGTGGATTTACCAATAAATCACGAAATGCTATGGTTCTTGCATATAATTTCTTAATTTATTCAGAAGAAATTCGTCGAGATCGTGCACTTTTTTACTATTTCCCCTATCCCTTATAAATACCATAAGTGCAGATGGATGGATCCATCCTATTCTTGAAATAAACAACTCGCACACACTCCCTTTCCAAAATAAATCAATACACCAAGCACTACACTTAGATTTATTGGATTTGTTGCTAAAATATCGGTATTAAACCCGAAACTTCCGGCGTATGGCCAGTGGCCCAAGTAAACGAAAGAATCAATTACATTTTTCATATATTCTCCTCTCTTTTCTTTTGGATAGGACTAACAAAGAACAGAGTTATTTTTGTATCACTCCGATCGCCCTTTTTTTTTGATCGATTTCTTTTTTTTTTTTTTATTTCCACTTTATTTATTTAATGAGAATAAAAGAAATCTAGTAATTTCATTTGTTTTGTTTAAATTTTTTTACATTTTCAAAAATTTTCTAATAAGATACTTTACTTAGACTTTAGACTTAGGTTTTAGATCTGATATCAATTGAAAAATATTTCATTTGTTGAAACACTTCCAAACAATGAAAATAAAAAAGTTTTCTATTGTACTAAGCTAAAGACAGAAAGGAAGAAAGCAAGTGAATGCGGTAATTCCTCATCTTCAAATCAACCCTTCCTAGGTATTGTCTCAATAAATAAGTAATTTTATAGTAACGTGTTAATATAATTCTAAGAAGCAAAGGAAAATTCCAAGTTAAGAGTTAATAAGAAAAAAGTCTCTAAGGTACTTTTTTTATATTTTGAGGATTAAACAAAAGGATTCGCAAATAAAAGTGCTAATGCCACAACCAGTCCGTAAATTGTTAAAGCTTCCATAAAAGCTAGACTAAGCAATAAAGTACCTCGTATTTTACCCTCTGCTTCCGGTTGTCTCGCAATACCTTCTACAGCTTGGCCTGCAGCAGTACCTTGACCAACTCCAGGTCCTATAGAAGCAAGCCCCACGGCCAATCCAGCAGCAATAACGGAAGCGGCAGAAATCAGTGGATTCATGGTAAGTTCCTCACACAAAACAAAAAAGAAGAAATGGTTAATGATACAATCAACCAATCAATTATGACTTTTTTAATTAAGATTCACGAGTTGAAATAATAATATTAATTACTAAATTAATAATTACTAAATTAAAAAACGGAATCGTCAGAACTATCTCGTTTTTAGTTTTTAACTATCATAGAGTTTTTGTAAATCCATATGCATACAGTTGTAACTATTGTATTTCTTTGTTTCAAACCACTCTTTCATTTAATTCTTCGTTCTTTACTACACTACACTATTGTTAAGTTTATTTATTTTTTCATTCAAAAAAAAATTGCTAGAAGAGAAGGACTGATATTGAAATCTATCTAAATGCAGTGTGAGCTGCAATCAATATCAATCAAATTATCAAATTAATTTAATACCAAATTAATCCAATATAAATATAAATTAATATAAATAATTAATATAAATAAAAATTAATATAATAAAATATATATATATATTAATATGTAATAGTAATAAAAAAGTTAATATGTAATACATATTATGTAATAAAAAAGTACCAATAGATATTAATTATTAATATCTTAACTTAAATTAAAAATTTATTTATTAATTATTTATTTATAATTATTTATTTCATTTTATTAACTAATAATTATTAATTATTAAATACTTAATTTTAATTAGTTACTTAATTTTAATTAGTTATATTAATAAAATAATTAACTACCAATTAGTTACTAACTATTAAAATAAAATAATAATTATAAATAAAATAATAACAAAAATTTTTAATATAAAAATATAAGAATTAAGGAATTAAGAATAATAAATAATATATATATATATATATAAATAAATATATAAATAAGAAATATATAATGAATTGAATCTAATTTAAATTTGAATTAAACCGGATAATAAATATATATATTTATTTTATGTTGTATATTGTTCATATATAACATAACAAATATGAATAATGAGGATCCAGATTATGATTATAGGATTGGTTGTAATTAGGAAAAATAGAAATTCTAGCCTTACAATACTATAATAAATAAATAATAAATAAATAAAATAAACAATACTATAAAAAAAATAAATATTATATAAATATTATATAGTTATGTAATATAGCGATATTATGGATAGACTTATCTCATATAACTAAAGAATATTTAATGTGATTCTAATATCACATATCCATTCTTTTCTTCCATAATGTAAACCATCCTAATTTTTTTTAATTGATTCTGGAATAGAATAATTCCTAGAAAAATAGACGGGGGTTTAGAGCCTATAGACATTATTACATATATTATACTCTAACTATAACCTCCCCAGCCCTTCTTTTTTTTAGAATTCTGTTGGAATATTGTCTATCTTTTCTCCTACAATTCTAGATGATGGAATCATACACTATTATCTTACCCATCCAATTGGATTATCATGAATCATGTGGGATAAGCTTGCTTAATAATAGAATTCTAAAAAAAAAAGACTATTTGAAAAGCTAGTTAATGATGACCTTCCATGGATTCACCTATATAAGCCGCGGCTAAGGTTGCAAAAATAAGAGCTTGAATACCACTTGTAAATAATCCAAGAAACATGACAGGTATAGGAACTACTGAAGGGACTAAAGAAACAAGAACAACAACTACTAATTCATCAGCTAATATATTTCCGAAAAGTCGAAAACTAAGAGATAAAGGTTTTGTGAAATCTTCTAGGATGTTAATTGGTAAAAGGATGGGGGTTGGTTGAATGTATTTCCCAAAATAACCCAATCCTTTTTTGCTAAGACCCGCATAAAAATATGCGACGGACGTGAGTAAAGCTAAAGCAACAGTAGTATTTATATCATTCGTGGGTGCAGCTAATTCTCCATGAGGTAACTGTATAATTTTCCAAGGTAAAAGAGCACCTGACCAGTTAGAAACAAAAATAAAGAGGAACATAGTTCCGATAAAGGGAACCCAAGGGCCATATTCTTCTCCAATCTGGGTTTTGCTTAAGTCTCGAATAAATTCAAGGATATATTCAAAGAAATTCTGACCGTTGGTCGGAATGGTTTGTGGATTCCGAACAGCTATAATGACTGAACCTAATAAGATAGCAATTACTACCCAAGAAGTGATAAGTACTTGGGCATGGATTTGTAAACCTCCTATTTGCCAATATAAATGTTGGCCTACCTCTACACCCGATATATCGTATAACCCTTTGAGTGTTTTAATGGAACATGGTATAACATTCATATTGTACTCTAGCAGAAATTGAACTTCAAAAAAGAAATTATTTTGATTCAACCATCTCTATCTCTTTTTCAACTCACCAATATGAATCAAAAATCGTATTCATTAATTGTATATTTAAGATATCAAGAATTTACATAGGATACCAAGAAATCACGTAATATAATAACATATTATCAATATGCCCGCACTTACCTTTTTGCTTTTTTTTTTATTTAATTCAAGAATAGTAACCGAATCCAAAAAATCCCCCCTTAATCATAATCAAGGATTTCTTATATAGCTAGAGCGGCCCTCACAAATTGCGGATACTAATTTGTTAAGAACCAATCGGATTGAAGCTATAGCATCATCGTTGGATGGAATCGAAATATCTGCGAGATCCGGGTCACAATTTGTATCGATTAAACAAATCGTCGGAATACCCAAAATTACACACTCTCGAAGAGCCGTATATTCTTCTTGCTGATCAACGATGATCACAATATCAGGCAACCTCGTCATATATTTGATACCGCCGAGATATGTTTGCAAGGTAAATAATTTTCTCTTCAATATTGCCGCATCTCTTTTGGGAAGACGGTTGAGTTTACCCATCTTTTGTTCTGCTCTTAAATCCCTGATCTTTTGAAGTCTCGTTTCCGTAGTAGACCAATTCGTTAACATACCACCAAGCCATTTTTTATTAACATAATGACACCGGGCTCTTATTGCAGCCGATGCTACTAAATCTGCTGCTTTATTTTTGGTACCAACAATTAAGAAGGTTCTTCCCCTACTTGCCGCATCAAAAACTAAATCAGAGGCTTCTGATAAAAAACGAGCAGTTCCAGTGAGATTTGTAATATGAATACCTTTACGCTTTGCAGAGATGTAAGGGGCCATTCTAGGATTCCATTTCTTAGTACCATGACCAAAATGAACTCCGGCCTCCATCATCTCTTCTAAATTAATGTTCCAATATCTTCTTGTCATTTTTCCCACACTTCCTTTTTGTTTTTTTTTTAACTTTAACAAAGAGACGAGGTACTTTGAAATAAGTAATTGTTCCGATGGAACCTTCTGCCGGGAATTGACCTTTAATACACAGTACAAACCATTAATGTCTTTTAATTACTTATTTTTTTATCAATATTCGAACAAGAACAAGATAGTTAAGTTAAAAGAAAAGCCAGACCAGATAATTAAAAACAGATAATTAAAAGATAGTTAAAGATAGTTAAAGTAAAAGAATCCGCTCTTAGGAATCATGAAATCGCGTAAATGATTGTTCTAATGTCTCATGGAAATTGTTTGGTACATTTGGTACATAAGAACAAAATAATTCTCTATGGTGTAACAAAAGATCTTTTATTTCCAAGTCAAATAGATTCTTTCTTTTGATTTCCAAATAAAAGTTTTTGTCCTTACTTGAATGGTGCACTAATTTTTTGAATCCTGTACCAACAGGTATAATTCCACCTAGAACAACATTCTCTTTCAGGCCTTTCAACCAATCAATACGACCTCGTAGAGCAGCTTTTGCTAAAACTCGAGCGGTTTCTTGAAAACTTGCTTCGGATATGAAACTTTGAGTATTCAAAGATGTCCTTGTTATTCCCAATAGGATTGCGCGATAAGAAATCGCTTCGTCCAAAGCGCGCCCCACTCGTTCCGCTCGCAACAATCCAATTAATTCCCCAGGTAAAAAAACATTAGACATTCCATCTTCTGAAACCAACACTTTTGATGTTACTTGACGTACAATAATCTCTATATGTCTATTATGGATCTGTACCCCCTGAGATCGATAAACCCTTTGGATTTTATTAACCAAAGAGATACGACTTTGAGCTATGGTTAGCTCAGCTTGAATCAAGAATCCCCAGGGGATTCCAAAAATTTTTGGTATACCTTTGTTCCAACCTTCAACTCTCCTTTCAAGGTTCATTGATATTGAATCAATCGAACGTACTTCTAAGATTTGTTCCACTTTTGGAAGACCTTGTGTTATGTCACCAGATCTTGATTTTTCATATATAAATGTAACTAATGTATCTCCTTCGTAAAATATTTTACCATAATGGCCATGAATAGTTGCTCCTGGAGTGGCTAAATAGGGCTTAGCGGATCTTATAATCAAAGCGTCAACATCAACAATTATAATTTGCCCGGATTTTTTTATGTGCGGTTTGTATTTGAATAGACATATATTTTCACAAAAAAATTGTCCAAGGCTAATTATTGTAGATGTCTCTTCCCAATAATCGTGATGGAGAAAATGCCAATTCAAATGGAATGGATTCAAAATGATGTTACTGCATGGATCGGGATTATAAATCCTCCTATTTTCATCTATTAAACAGTATTTAAGTACTTGAAGTACTTGGAAAGTCTGTTGAAAATTACCAAGTAGCAAATATTTCTTTAACAAAATCTGATTATAAGTTATTAAATGGTAAAATGAATATAAATTTACCATTTTAGGGACAATAGTCCCCAAAGGACACAACAAATCCTTAATTGGGATTATGGGATCCGATTCTTTTATCATGTTATATTTCGAACCATTGAATGGACCAATTCGAGAACAATTGGATGATGACAAAATTATCAAAGATTGGCATTCCTTATTTCGATTCAACAATGTACCAATAGTACCTTGATGTTGTGTAAGTAATTGAATACTAACCTTGCAGTAAAAAGGATTTATATTTGTACGATCTAATCCATTATCGGAAATCAATCCTGAACTTGCCCTATCATATCTTTTTCCGATATACGAAATGCTGGACTTTACTAACTCAATTCTCATAAAATTTCGAATCAGATCATTTCCCTTTACCTCAATAAAGGAAGCACGAATCTCTTTCGGAGAACCATTTTGTTCTGGATCCCAATTCAATATTAAACAAGTGCGAACTAATTGAATACTTGTGTGAAAAATTCCTCGAATTGACTTGCCGTTTCCATAAAGGATATAATTGACAACTCTAAGTTGGACATTATCCTTTTCCCGCAAGAGATCTTGAGGAAAAAGTGTTGCTAAATTTATGCCATCAGTTATTTCATATGTGACTACGGGTCGAACCGAAACAAAATACTTTTTCTTCGTGGGTGTGATCCGTTGGACATAGATCCAATTTTTCAATTTTTTTGATTCCTTAGAATTTTTTTTTTTTGTTTTCGGTGGTATAAAAATGCCGCTGTGCCTAGATATCTTATCTGCCTCTCCAGGAAAATAAATATCTCCGGAAAATATTTTTAGTTCAATATATTTTTTTTTTCTCTCCAGGCGGACTAATCCGCCTACTCGACTTCTTGTATTTAAAGCGAGTTGTGTATCTACTCCAATGATACTATTGTTCTGGACCATTATCAATGAAGATCCAGGTAAAATATGCACTTCCTCGAGAATAAAAAAAAAATGATCTACTTTCATTTGGTATTTCGGAATAAATTCTTTTGATCCTCTATACTCAATCAAATCCTCTTTTTTGATAATTGAATTGACCTCTACGGTCCCATATTTAGTAATTCCCGAATTATTTCTTCTGTATCGTGGATCATCAAAAAAAGCAAGAATACTATTTCTACGTAAAATACCCTGTTTTGGTATTTCAATCGAAATACCAAAACAGGGTATTAGTTCATTCTCTCGTTTTTGATCATATTGTAATGGGATGATGAATCTATTTCTTCGCTTTTTCGCCAAGAAATAAGAATTCCCTTGGATAATAGAAGGATATATAATATTCCAACGACCATTATATATGGTTTGATCAGGTCTTGTTGAATAGTCAAGAATTTTCTTATCTTTTTTATCAGAAGTATCTAACAATTTATATCTTACTCGACCGTTAGTCATTGATAGATCAGAGATATATCTTTCTTCGACAGAAAAAGCATGAGGATTCATTTGATCTTGATCCTTATGGAGCGAAAAAGACACTATACTAGATCTGCACGAACCTCCTGCTAATATCCATAAATGACTTGTTTTTAATAATAGATGAACATTACCATATGTATATTCAGGTGCATGGTGTACATCAGTACTCCAGTGCATTTCTCCCTCTGATTCAGAATAAATATGTTTTCGTACCTTCTCTTTAAAATAAAAAGTGGACGTTCCAGCACGAATTTCAGCAATTACTTGTTCTGATTCTACATATTGATTATTTTGAACTAAAATCAAACTCTTTAGTGGAATATTTACATTATGTAGAATATCCCGACTCTCAATAGTTACATACAAGTCCATAGAACATAGAAAAGCGGGATGCCCATGATGGGTACGTGTGGGATGAACCAAATTCTCATTCAATTTTATTTTTCCATTAGAAGGAGCTCGTACATACTCGGCAGTACCACCTGTGAATACTCCACCGGTATGAAAAGTTCTTAATGTTAGTTGAGTCCCTGGTTCCCCAATTGATTGACCTGCAATAATACCTACAGCTTCTCCCAATTCGACCAGGTCACCATGAGTAGGACTCCGACCATAACATAATTGGCAGATCCAAGATGTACTCCTGCAAGTAAAGGGGGTTCTAATATATATTGGTTGTGCTCGAAAGGTTATGAATCGATTTATAAGTCCAATCCCAATATCTTGATTTCGAGTGGCAAGACATCGCAAACCAATATATATATCGTCTGCTAATACACGACCAATTAGTGTTTGGACAAAAATTTTTTCTGTCATACCATTTTGAGGGCTCACGGAAATACCTCGGATAGTACCACAATCTGTTCTACGTATAATAATGTGTTGAACTACTTCAACAAGTCTACGTGTGAGGTATCCAGCATCTGATGTTCGTACAGCAGTATCTACAACTCCTTTGCGAGCTCCATAGCAGGAAATTATATATTCTGTCAAAGAAAGTCCTTCACGTAAATTGCTTTGAATGGGTAAATCAATCATTTGTCCTTGGGGATCCGACATTAATCCTCTCATACCCACTAATTGATGTATCTGAGATGCATTTCCTCTAGCTCCCGAAAAGGACATTAGATATACTGGATTAGAAGGATCAGTCATACGAAAATTAGGATTCATTTCTTGTCTCAAATATTCACTTGTAGCATACCATATCTCAATGGATTGACGTAATTTTTCTACCACGTGTACATTCCCATAATGATGGTGTTTCTCTAAAATAAAACTTTGTTGTTCGGCGTCTTGGACTAACCATCCCTTCGAAGGGATTGTTAAAAGATCATCAATTCCTAATGAAATAGATGTAGCAGTGGCTTGCTGGAAACCCAAAGTTTTTACTTGATCCAGGATATGTGATGTATATGCCATTCCGAAATGATCGATTAACCTGCTAATAAGTCGTTTCATAGCAGTTCCATTTATCACTTTATTGTGAAAGACCAGATCAGCCCGTTCTGCCATAAGTACCTCTTCTCTTATATTTCTTCTGCTAAGTAGGATTCGACAATGGACCCAAGTCAATGATTCGAAAACTTCCTTTCCTCAATCTTGATTCACACAGAAATTCAGAAATTAGAATACCAGTGAAATTTGGGAGACCTGAATTACCCTAGGCACTAGGCACAAACATCGCCTAATCTAAGAAATTAGATTAGATAGCGTATGAGTAGGCTCGACAAAAACCCTGTATGGCTTCTTCTAATTCTCTATAAAAAGAAATATGACCAAGAGTAGTTCGAATGTATATAGAACGGATTTCTTTTGTTATACTTCCTACTATTAGATAGTGCCCATAAATCTCATGATAAGTACCTAAAGATTCATATTGAACTTCGATGGGAACTTCTCTTGAACCAATGACACGTCGATCTCGTCTCCATCGGAGCCACAAAGGACTATCTAAACTGATTCTTTTCTGTCGATAAGCTCCAAGTGCATCATAGGAACTAGAAAAATGGGGTTCTTTTTCCCTCGTATACCTATAGTTATTATTATGATTATCAACTATTTTTTTTTT